TCCCCCCTTGAAATAATGGACAGAGGCCCCCGCCCACTACTCCAAGGGTGTCCTAAAAATAAACATGACAAAGAAAACTATTTACAAAATTACTTTAATAATCGTAACCCCCAGCATAAACAAATATTCCGTCAACTACTAATCCCCGTCCTAATACGCTCATAGTACTAATCAGTTGTTTAATACCTCAAAATTTAATTATGCTTATTCTTTAAAAACTCCTCCCCCCTCATAGTCTGCCATACAAAAGGCAATTCCTCATAAGTATGAAATAAAGGAGGAGAAACATGAGCCCACTCTAAAGAGGCCCAACTTTCCCCCCGGTCTTCCATTCAATCAATAAACTCCTCTTCTCAAACATATATATCGTAAATAATATATATAAAAAAAACAACTCCGACGATTGAAATAGTAGAGCCTAAAGAGCTGACTAAATTCCAACCAGCAAAACAATCTGCAAAATCAGAATATCGTCTCGGAAAACCTGTCAAGCCCAAAAAGTGTTGAGGGAAAAAGGTCAAATTAACACCGATGAACATTAACCAAAAATGGGCCTTGCCATATAGCTCATTATAACAATACCCCGTTATTTTGCCCACTCAATAATAAAAGCCACCAAAAATAGCAAAAACCGCCCCCATAGAAAGCACATAATGAAAATGGGCTACAACATAATATGTGTCATGCAAAACAACATCCAAAGAACTATTGGCCAATACAACCCCCGTTAAACCACCCAATGTAAACAAAAAGACAAACCCCATTGCCCAAAGCATAGGAGTGTCTAATCTCAAAGTTCCCCCGAAAATAGTGGCAAGCCAACTAAACACTTTTATTCCAGTTGGTACAGCAATAATCATAGTTGCCGCAGTAAAATATGCTCTTGTGTCCACATCCATCCCAACCGTAAACATATGATGGGCCCACACAATAAAACCCAATATTCCAATTGAGAGCATTGCATAAACCATTCCTAAGTATCCAAAGATCTGCTTCTTAGCGACAAAAGTTGGTATTATTTGAGAAATCATTCCAAAACCAGGCAGTATTAAAATATAAACCTCTGGATGCCCAAAAAACCAAAACAAATGCTGGAATAAAATTGGGTCGCCCCCTCCGGCGGGATCAAAAAAAGTGGTATTAAAATTTCTATCCGTTAAAAGCATGGTTATGGCCCCCGCTAATACTGGTAAAGATAGTAATAATAAAAAAGCAGTAATCAAGATAGACCACACAAATAATGGCATTTTATTTAATGTCATCCCAGGAGCCCGCATGTTAAATATAGTTGTTATAAAATTCATTGCACCCAAAATAGAAGACACCCCGGCTAAGTGAAGGCTAAAAATAGCCATGTCCACCGCCCCCCCAGAGTGGGCCTGGATGCTCGATAGAGGAGGGTACACCGTCCACCCGGTGCCCGCTCCTTGTTCAACAAAAGCGGAACCCAATAATAATATTAAAGCAGGGGGCAACAACCAAAAACTAATATTATTAAGCCGGGGAAAGGCCATATCGGGGGCACCGATATATAATGGAACCAACCAATTCCCAAACCCCCCTATCATCACTGGCATAACCAAAAAAAAAATCATAATAAAAGCGTGTGCCGTAACAATTACATTATAAAGATGATCGTCTCCTAACATAGCCCCCGGAGCCGAGAGCTCTAATCTTATTAACATACTGAAGGCCGTGCCAAGCATACCCGCCCCAATCCCAAAGACTAAATATAACGTACCAATATCTTTATGATTAGTTGAAAAACCCCAGCGAACTACATATAAACTTTTCATCTACAAAAAAAAACAACTTCTTTAGTTAGCCCCAAACAACCCCCTAAATTAGCCCCACTTTTTATTACCGACTTTCTTATTAACCAATTCATTTTAATCGTAGGTAAAACAAAAAACACCAATAGAAAAAATAATAAAAATAAAACAAGTAAAGTTCATCGATATTGAGTTAAGAACATGGTAGTGTCTAATTGTGGCATTTTAACTAAAATATAATCAAAACCAATTGAGCCAGGGAGTGCGGGACTTGCACCCACATTTTTAGCTTTGAAGGCTAACGGTCTACTTTAACCTAACCCCCTCAATCAGAAGACAACTCTCAAAAAAAAGACTAAACAACCCCCCAAATAAATATAGCAACACCAATTAATATAACTAAGGCATAATTAAAAACTTGACCCGCTTGTAAGTTACTAAGACCTCGAGTTAACCCAATCAAAAAATTAGATATCCCCTTTGGGCCCACCAACTCTAATGTCCCTTTATCGATAGTCCGATACGAAATCTGATGGCCCCCCCTCCACACCCTCTTCGCTAAAAAATAGTTAAGAACATAATTAAACTGCCAAGCAGAGTATAAAAAAGTGTAGCCCATTCGGCCCATAAAAGAAGGCACCCTAAATAAATGCACTGAATAAAAATAAAGAACAATAACTAATGCCGCCCCCCCCAAACTAAGAAAGACCGGCAACAACTTAATAAAAATAGGAACAATTGGGGGAAATGTTATTTGAAAAGACCAGACCACCTCTTTGGCCAAATAACCCACAAAAAGACTCCCTAAAGCTAATATTATTAAAGGCAAAACTAAATTCCAAGAACCCTCGTGAACACGTCTAAAAATCGCTTTTCTAGAGTTCGTATTAGATAAAAAAGTTAAATAAACCAATCGAATCGAATAAAGGGTGGTAAGTAAGGCCGAAAAACTCCCCAATCAATAAGCAAAAGTTAAATAATATTGTTCAAAGGCCAATTCTAAAATTAAATCTTTAGAATAAAACCCTGTTAAATAAGGAAACCCCATTAAAGATAAAGAACCAACCACAACCATAATATAAGTAAGAGGGATTAACTTAATAAGCCCCCCCATCTTCCTTATATCCTGTTCGTCAGACAAAGCATGGATAACAGACCCCGCACTTAAGAATAATAAAGCTTTAAAAAAAGCATGGTTCATTAAATGAAATAAGCTTATGGAATAATGAGAGAGCCCACAGGCCACCACCATATATCCCAATTGACTACAAGTCGAGTAAGCAATAACTTTTTTTAGATCATTTTGGATTACCCCAACGGTAGCGGCAAAAAGCACCGTAAGAGACCCAACAATTGTTACGGTCATTAAAGCCAGCGGAGCTTGTTCAAAAAAAGGAGAAGATCTAATTAATAAAAAGACACCTGCCGTCACCATGGTCGCCGCATGAATTAAGGCGGACACCGGAGTTGGTATAAAAACTTTTCGATACACGATTATTCACATAACAGACAGGACTTTCTCTTCTACTTTACAACTTATTTACTTTTAAATCTGAAGACTTTCCCCCTATTCTCACTCCAACCCACCTTTAATCCACTCATATATTAAACCCAAGGTTAAAACTCCCAAAAACCCTACCATAATTCAAAAACCAAAAGGAGAAATTTGATTAAAGAGGACACACCAAGGGAAGAGAAAAGAGATTTCTAAGTCAAAAATTAAAAACAAAATACCAACTAAAAAAAATCGAACTGAAAAGGGGCGGCCTGGTATTCCAAAAGGCTCAAACCCACATTCATAAGCCGAAACTTTCTCTCGATCCGGTTGTTTTACCCCTAAAAAATAAGAAGCACCAGAAAAAAGCGCAGAAAGAACTACACTAAAAACCAATAAAAAGAAAAGGCTAAAAAACTCCGAGTGCACCGTATTTCGTATGTTGCATAAATAATTTTTTTTAACCCCGAAGTGAACTAAAAGATTTTAAAATTATTGTTCCTCTTATTCGATAATACGCAACCATAATGGCTAGCCCGATAGCGGACTCCGCCGCCGCGATTGTTAAACCCATAATTGTAAAAACTTGTTCTATTAAAAGATCTATTTCAATAGAATTAATTAAAAATAAAAAAAAGGCCGCTAATAAAATTAATTCAATAGAAATTATCATTATTATAAAATGCCCTCTATTTAAAACCACTCCCCAACCCCCCAATAATAATAATATCACAATAACAATTATATACTTATAGTACACTATTTTCTTTACCCAATAATTAAAAAAGAAAGCGCTTATTCATTAGATAAAGACAACATTCAATTGATATATCGGTCAAGCGAAACCGCCTCAATTACAATAGGCATAAAAGAATGATTCGCCCCACAAATTTCTGAACATTGACCGTAGAACGTCCCTGGTCTTTTAATAAAAATTCCGGTTTGGTTTAACCGGCCCGGAACCGCATCTGTTTTTAGCCCCAAGGCAGGGACAGCAAAAGAATGTAAAACATCCGCGCCAGTCACTAAGATTCTCACATGTGTATTTATAGGAACCACCAATCTATTATCCACTTCTAATAACCTAAAGTCGCCACTATTTAAATCCGATGTCGGAACCATATAAGAATCAAATTCTAACGTTTCTTCCTGATAGTCGGAATATTCATAAGACCAATACCATTGATGTCCAATTGCTTTAATTGTTAAAGCAGGACTCACAACCTCATCCATCAAATACAATAGTTTTAAAGAAGGAGAGGCGATAAAAACCAATATTACCGCTGGAATTATAGTCCAGACAATTTCTAATAAAGTTCCATCAGTCAAATCTCTATCATAATACTTACCATTTAAAGCCTCAACAAGCAACCACAACACTGCTATCACAATAACAATCAATAAAAACATAATCTGATCATGAAAAAACACTATTTCCTCCATCACCGGATCGGCCGCCTCTTGCAAACCCAAGTGCCAAGGTTCCGGTATGTCTTTCTTTCCACATACATTAACGATATAAAAAAAATTATTTAACATTTGCTCTTAATTTTTTGTAATGGCCCCTTCCATAAACACAAAAATATAAAAATAACTATGAGCCCCACCAATAAACACAAAGATATAAAAACAATCACACCACATCCACAAAATGCCAATACCAACTCGCCGCTTCAAACCCGACATGTTGACGGCTAGTAAATTGATTAAACTTTAATCTTATTAAACAAATAATTAAAAAAGTAGTCCCAACTAGAACGTGAAAACCATGAAACCCAGTCGCCATAAAAAAAGTAGACCCATAAACCGAATCCGAAATAGTGAAAGGAGCCTCATAATACTCAATTCCTTGTAACCCAGTAAATAAAACACCCAAAAAAACAGTTAGAGACAAACCCAGTATTGCCTCTTCTCTCTTCCCACTAATTATAGCATGATGCGCCCAAGTGACAGTCGCCCCAGAACTTAATAAAACAGCAGTATTTAACAAAGGAACTGAAAAAGAGTTTAAAGGATGAACCCCTTGAGGAGGTCAGACCACACCCAACTCAACAGCTGGAGCCAGACTACTATGAAAAAAAGCTCAAAAAAAAGAAAAAAAAAAAAGAACTTCCGAAAGTATAAATAAAAGCATTCCATATTTTATCCCCTGTTTAACTACCAGAGAATGATACCCTTGAAAAGTAGACTCTCTAATAACATCTTGTCATCAGACAAACATAATCATCACAATTACCAAAACTCCCAGATACATAATTTGACTTAAGCCATAATGAAAATACATAACACTACCCACAGTAATCAAAAAAGCCCCCCCCGCCCCTAGACAGGGCCAAGGAGAAGGCTCAACTAAATGATAAGGATGACATAAAACAGTTCGCACTCTTAAACAAATTTAAATAACATAAAATCGTTTGCACCCCCAAACACAGCCTAAACCATAACACTTAAACCTTGAAAAGTAGACTCTTTTATAACATCTTGTCAATAAACAAACATAATCATCACAATTACCAAAACTTTTTAACTGCACCAGCCACAATTATCAAAACTTTTTTACAGTGCCAAGCACAATTAAAAAACCATATTAATAGATAGGACCGTCCCTCTTCATCCAAAAGGCGCACGCAAGACCCCCCCAACCTCTAAGCACAAAAACTAAATAGCCCCACTATACTCACTTACGAGCCCAGAAGTCTGCCCTAGATCTTCCTTAGAGAATTCTACCATTGGAGCACTTAAATGAGTAAAAGCCACACTACTCGTAATGTCTGAAGGAGCCAACCTATATCTCACTAAATAACGCTCTTCCGGCAGTAAAAGAACGTCTAAAGACAAAACGGGGGGAATCGCCTCTCATGACCAATTGGCCCCTTCCCGGACCAAGAAAGGCAGACTGCAGATTATATCTTCAAATAAGATCTCCCCAGCTGGGCCCGCAAACAAATGAAAAGCCCCTATCATGTCTAACATTTTTTAATAATTTATAAACAAAAGGTTCCCCCTTTGTCAAGGGCCAGTTCCCTCACCCTCACTATGTTACGACTTACTCTGCCTCGGAGATATTAGAAACCCTCTTGAGGGGCAACCAACCTACCTTTCTAAGCAAAGGCGACGGGCAATTTGTACTAACACTGAAAAGATTTCATTGAAACGCTCTACTTTTCAATTACTATTAAATACAACTTTCCGTTATCTTCCAGGCACTTTCCGAACTCTTATTTTCAGGTTTCACACTCAAAGTTTCCTATTGTATAAAAAAATGTAGCGCATCTAATCCCCAAACATTAGGACAATAAGACCTGACTTCATCCAATAGACAAACCACTGGGTTAAATCTGTTTTATGTTTAATACACAAATTGACGACGGCCATGCAATACCTGTCAATAAAGGATTCAAGTTTGGGTAAGGTCTCTCGCGGACTATCGAATTAAACGACACGCTCCTCTAATTAAAACAGTGAACAGCCAAGTTTTTTGAATTTTAACCTTGCGGTCGTACTACTCAAGCGGAAAATTTCTGACTTTTTAGGATTGCTTCACATCTTTTTCATTATTTACAGTATAGACTACCAGGGTCCCTAATCCTGTTTGCTCCCCATACTCTCGTGTTTTAGCCATCACATTATAATCTCAAAAATAAATAGTCTTCACGTCTAAGGTTCTTTTTTCTATTTACACATTCCACCGTTACAAAAAAATTCCATTTACCTTCTTAAATTATAAAACCCCTTTTAATTAAAACGGCCTATCACACCCTTTACGCTTTTGCCTACAAAACTAGCCCTTAAGTTTCACCGCGTCTGCTGGCACTTAATTTGACGGACTAAGTAAGGTGCCCTCTCTGTGTCTTACCTTCGTATATTGCACAAAATTCTTTACTGCTGCCTCGGGGGTCAATGCCCCATTTGAGCTTTCCCCTTGTCTCAGTGAAAATGTGGCTCCAAACTAAAGCTCCGCATCATAGGCAAGGTGGTCCCTTACACCCCCTTCTACCTAATACGACTCCGGCCCAGCCAAGCTTGGCCCCCGGGTTCCCTCACCTGTTCGCACACTATCATAGGCCCAGTCACACCCGAATGAAGGCAAGACCTCTCATCCAGCTGAGTCTGAAGACTATTCATTAGATACTAGCATGTATTAAGGAGGTCACTTGTTTTTTATCTTCCCCAAAACCAAAGGACTTTCGAATCTCAAATAACCAAACCAGGATTAACCCCCCCCTGGACTAAAGATTACCCCATTCTTTACAGGGTCTATAATTATAAAAGGAAATATTCCAAAAAGAAAAACAGCTATTACTAAGGGGGAGATGGCCAATAGCTCACGCCTATTTAAGTCTCTAATAAAAAGGAGATAATTGGAGGCCGCCCCAAAACTAATTCGATTATATAAATAAAGAGAATACGCCGCGGACCAAACCATACCCGAAGTGGCTAGCACCCCAAGCCCAAAATTATATTCAACAGCAGCTAACAACGAAAAAAACTCTCCAACAAAATTACAGCTTAAAGGAATCCCCATGTTGCTTAATGATAAAACCATCATTATACAAACAAAAACAGGCATTGTAAGAGTCACCCCACGATAATACTTAATAAGACGAGTGTGATGACGTTCATATAAATAAGTAATCGCAATAAAAAGGGCCGAGCTAACAAAACCATGCGCCAACATCATAAAAACTGCCGCCACCAGCCCCTCAATTGTATGGGTAAATAAACCTAAAGGGACCAGCCCCATGTGTGCCACCGAAGAATAAGCAATAAGCCGTTTAAAGTCCACTTGCCGACAGGTCAGTAAACCCCCATAAATAATAGCCACAACACCCAACATAACAATTAGGGGGGCAAAATACTCGGAGGCTGCAGGCAAAATCGGCCAAGAAAATCTTAAAAACCCATAGCCCCCTAGCTTTAGTAATATTCCCGCCAATATTACCGAGCCAGAAACAGGGGCCTCCACATGCGCTTGGGGCAATCAAATATGGAATGGTATTTGAGGAATTTTAACCGCTAAACTAAGAAAGATCCCAGCCAATACTCACTTTTGAGTAGTAGCAGGCAATTTTATATTTAATAATATCTGATAATCAGTTGTTCCTGTCACACTATATATTTGAAAGAGGCCCAAAAGCATAAACACCGACCCCGCGAAAGTATAAAAAAAAAAATAATAAGAAGCACGTACCTTTTCTTCTCTGGAGCCTCAAACACCAATCAAAAGAAACATAGGGATCAATATGCCCTCAAATAAAAGATAGAATAGAAGCAGGTCCAGCACTAAAAACACTCCAACTAGTAAAGCTTCTAAAAACAATAGACACAACAAAAATTCTTTAAACAGATGCTTAATGGACTTTCAACTAATTAAAATACAAATGGGTATCAAAAGCGCAGTTAAAATAAAAAAAAACAAAGAGACCCCATCTAAAGCAAAAACCCCCGGGCCCCATTGAAAATTTAAGGCCGGAGAAACAATCCATTCTATTCGGTTTATAATTTGAAATTGCCCCTCTAAATCAAAGGCCCCCCACAAAACCAAAACACTTATTAAAATCGCCAAAGACCACTCAAGCGCAACTCTTTTTAATTTAACACTATCCTCTCTCGAAACCTTCATCACACTAATTCCCCCCATAAAAAGCAAAAGAAAAACGAGACTTAGCCCATTATTTAAACCAAACACTATACACTTTTTCTTCTTCTTATTTATTTCCCAAGATCTTTTTATGAAATATTTTATAAAACATTTTATAAACCGGACCTTCTTCCCCCACAGTAAAGCCTTGCCCCATTAAAGCCCCGCGCCTTCTTAGCCACAATACCTCTTGAGTTTTAAGCCAAAAAACAACTTCTGCCTTTCAACTAATGTAATACAATTGTGTCCGCCAAATAAATAGTGGCTAACAAACAAAAAACATAAGCCTGAATTACTGCAACGGCTACTTCTAATAATGTTATAAAAACCATTATTAATAGTGGCAAAACCCCCGCAGGCCCACTTGCAACTAACATATTAAACCCAAACCCGGCTAAAATAGCAAATAACAAATGACCCGCCGATAAATTAGCCGCCAACCGGACCCCTAATGAAATGGCCCTGGAGATAAAACTTACTGTTTCTATTAATACCAAAAGAGGGGCTAACCCCAAGGGGGCGCCACTTGGCATAAAAACACTAAAGAAATCTCCCTTAAACCTCCAAAACCCAGCTAGAGTCACACCTATGACTATTGAAAAGGATAAACCCAATGTGACTACGATATGAACAGTTGGAGTAAAGACATAAGGGAATAAGCCCAACACATTCAAAAACACTATAAAAAAAAAGAGAGAAACAATTAAAGGAAAATACCTAAGCCCCTCAGACCCTAAATTGTCTTTCACGACACCATGAAAATGCTCATAGATTAACTCAATCAAAGACTGCCACCTTTTCGGGATTAATTGAACCCCCTTGAATAATAATAAAACCACAACCACTACTAAGATCATCATCATTGATGAATTAGTCAAGGCGATCAGAGCCACTATTTTAAATTGATCAAAATAAGCACCGCTCATTAATATTTAAAATCAACCCCCCCAAACAAAACTCGGCTAAGTCTTTAGATAAAATTCTTTTGGCTCAGTTCTTACCGACTTGTTTGAAAAAAAATATCTTGTCTTTTGACCACGGGCCCTATTTCTGACCCAATTTCTTGAGTTAACACTATGGCCCCCACCATGGCCACTAAAAGTATAAAACTAGCTAAGATAAATAAATAGTAACAAGCTATATATAAAATTCGCCCGAGCGCCTCCATATTTTGATACTTCATTAAAAACCAGGGAAGGGCCAAATCTCAAGCTCTTCCTATTTCCGCCCCCAAAAACACCCGGGGGGTATAGGGGCCACCTATGATCAATCAACTTGAAGCAACTTCTGAAAAAAAAAAGGTTCCAACAACCAACCCAATAGGAATGTAATTTGTCATGTCTGCCTCCCCTCCCAGTCGAAAGGCGGGGGGAAAGTCTGTTAAATTTAATAACATAATTACAAACAAAAATAAAATAGCAATCGCCCCCACATAAATTATCAAAAACATTAAAGCAACAAAGGATATGCCCAATCAAAGAAAAAAAACCGCAGAGCCAATAAAAACAACAATTAACCAAAAAATCGAATGGATAGGATTGAGCGCTGATATCACCATAATTCCAGAACCAACAACTCCAAATGCTAGTATATAAAAGACCGCCCCAAGCAGATTTAATTATTTTAAAATAACCCCCCCACAGCCCAATGAGCTAATTGCAGCCATAGATTCGGAGAAAACATTGTAAATCCAATAACATATAAACCAGCACCAATTAACAAAGCCTTTCTTAAATTAATTCAGTTTTCTTTTCTTAGCACCTTTGAGCTTATCAAAAGAGAAAAACTAGCTTGAAAATAGATAATTTTGACAATTCTAACATAATAAACACCGGCCACAACGGAACACATCACAGCCAAAAGAAAGACTAAATAATATTGATAGACCACCCCCGACAATAAAACCAGCCATTTACCCCAAAACCCCACTAAAGGAGGAATCCCAGCGATCGAAAGAAAAGTTAAGGCCAAAGTTAAAGCTAAAACAGATAGTCTCCTGGAGAGCCCACTAAACTCTACAATCAAATTTTTTGCGGCGCCTAAAGTTAATATTATAGCAAAAACACAAATAGACATTACTACATATAAAACCACATATATTAAACTAGCTTGAATACTTTCAAATGACCCGACCTCTATTCCCCAAAGCACAAAGCCCATATGGCCCACCCCACTGTAGGCCAACAGCCGTTTAACTTTGGTTTGGTTTAAAGCGCCAATGGCCCCCACAAGCATCGAAAAAAGAGCCCCAACTAATAAAATATTAACCGCCGACCCAATTGAAACCAAAATGGAAAAATAACCAACTTTAGGCACAGTGGCCAATAAAGCCGTTGTCGTTGTCGGAGCCCCATCATAAACATCCGGCGCCCACATATGAAAAGGGGCAGCGGATAACTTAAATAAAAGAGACACCACGATTAACAAACTGCCGATTGGGACTCGAAGCTCAGAAAAGCCCAATCCCGGATTTAATGCTAAATTTATATATGAAATATGAGTCCCTCCCGTAAACCCACACAACAAAGCACACCCAAATAAAAATAGACCAGATGAAAGGGCCCCTAATACAAAATATTTCAAACCAGCTTCGGCACTTTGCCCAGACCCCCCTTTTTGAGCGACCAAAATAAAAAGGGAAAGAGTGGACAATTCAATCGCTAAATAAACAGAAAGTCAATTACTTGAAGAAACTAAACAAAGCCCCCCTAATGCCACCATTAGATTTAAAAGGGGTAAATGCGCATTCGTTTGAAAAAAAGTTCCACAAACTCGTCCCCCAAAGAGTTTTGGAAAAATCAGCCTCTCCATGTCCACCATCAATAAAACAGCAATAGAGCCTAAAATAATAATTAATTTAGTGGTTTCAGTCCAACCATTTTCAATCAACAACCCCCCCACAGATAACTCAAAAAAAAAATTAAATAAAAAAGAAAGGCCCCCCCCCTCACTTATAATCAATAATATTAAAATGGATAGTTTTAAAATAAAATTATTTATACTAATAATCACCAGGGCTAATATAAAAAGGCTTAGAAGCAGGAGCTCTTGATTTAATCACATTAACTAATGCTTATTTGCTAGACAGGGCGGACCAATTCCACTGCAACATCTGCCAGCGCCAAAAAGAATTCTTCAAAACCCTCCGTGAGACGCTCTATTTGCTTCACCTCATCTTGTGGATAGGCAGGAGGTGGCCCACCCCGTTCCACCTCACCCTGTCCTCATCCAAATAATAACTGATTCGCAATTATCTACAAGTCACATTTTTTCCTTTGTTTAAATAAAAGATTATTTTCCACTTCCCCCAACAAAGGGATTAGTATAAGAAAGTAGAAAAAATAGTACAGCGCCACCAGCTGCCCTATTATTATAAAAGGCTCTTCTACGACTAAAGACCCAATTCAGGTGAGAAGAACAAAATTCACAATAAAGGATCAAAAGGCCATGCGCCCAAATGGACGAAAGGGGAGCCCTCTTAATCAACTCCGGTGAAGTAGTGGAAAAAAAAATAAAATTAATATACTAAAAAACATAGACACAACTCCCCCGAATTTATTCGGTATTGAGCGCAAAATGGCATAAGCAAATAAAAAATATCACTCAGGCTGAATGTGCACTGGAGTTACTAATGAGTTGGCTTGAATAAAATTTTCTGGATCGCCCAATAAATTAGGCATTAAATACACAATTACACTCAATAACATAAGCGTAACTACTATTCCATATCAGTCCTTAGATGTATAATAGACATGAAAAACCACATCGTCCACAGGAGTCTTGGACCCCACAGGACTATTTGATCCCTCTATATGTAAATATATTAAATGAACCACGACTAAAATTGCTAAAATAAAGGGAAAGAGAAAGTGCAGACTAAAAAATCTAGTGAGCGTGGCCCCAGAGACACTAAAACCCCCCCAGACTCATTGCACAACATCTGTCCCCACATAGGGGATAGCGGACAATAAATTTGTAATAACCGTCGCCCCCCAGAAAGACATTTGACCCCAAGGTAGCACATAGCCCAGAAAAGCCGTCGCCATCGTCAAAAGAAATATTACGATGCCAACTCGCCAAACCGGAGCTTTCAAATAACCCCCATAATACAAACTTCTCCCAATATGAAAATAAAGACATAAAAAAAACAGAGAAGCCCCATTAGCATGAAAATACCTTAATAAAAACCCATAATTTACATCGCGCATAATATGTCCCACCGAGGCAAAAGCCAAACCGACCTCTGCGCAATAATGCATGGACAAAAAGCACCCCGTTACGATTTGCATAACTAAACACAGCCCTAACAAAGAGCCAAAGTTTCACATATAGCTTATATTTGAAGGAGACGGCAAATCCACCAAAATACCATTCACCGGAGATAAAAGCGGATTCTCTTTGCGTAATGGCATAGGAAACCCCCCCAGAATTAAACTCCCAAACTAGACAAGTTGATCTAGAAATTAATCCTCATACTTAAACCAATTAAAGATCTCAAACAACAAATTACAAAATGTCTTAGATCGGAGGCGGGCCATTTAACCCAAAAAGAACACTAGCCACAAAAGTCACCACCCCTAAACTTAGAGGTAAATACGCCTTTCATAACAAAGACATAAGCTGGTCGTAGCGAATACGAGGAAAAGAGGCCCTTACCCAAATAAAAAGAAAAATTATTAAAACAACTTTTAGACCAAACCACCCGGCCCCGCCTTTTAAATATTTTACTGGAGAAAGTCACCCCCCCCCAAAAAAGATAATTGTTAAACAACTCATTAATATTATATGAGCATATTCAGCAAGAAAAAATAGAGCAAAAGACATCGAGGCGTACTCTACGTTATACCCCGACACTAGCTCCGACTCTCCTTCTGTTAAATCAAAGGGAGCTCGATTTGTCTCCGCCAAAGCTGAAACAAAAAACATTATTGCAACAGGAAATAACGGAAAAAAAAACCAAACACCACTATTCTGCGCTAAAACAATTTCAGTAACACTCAAAGAGCCAACACACAATAGAACCGAAATGATGATCAGCCCAATCGACACTTCATAACTAATCATTTGAGCAGCTGCCCGAATCGCCCCCAAAAAAGCATATTTAGAATTACTCGCCCACCCAGACATTAATATCGCATAGACACTTATCGAAGAAACAGCCAAGATATACAAAACCCCTATTTTTAAATCACTTATTAAAGCCCCTCTCTCATAAGGCACCACCCCTCAAACGATTAACGCCAAGATAAAGGAAAATACCGGCGCCACTATATAAATAAACAAATTAGTTTGATGCGGAACCACCATCTCTTTGGTAAATAGTTTTAGGCCATCTGCAAACGGCTGAGCCAGCCCACTAACCCCCACTACATTTGGCCCTTTTCTAGCCTGCATATATCCTAAAACCTTTCGTTCGGCTAAAGTTAAATAAGCTACTGTGATAAGCAATGGAACTATGACCATTAATATTTTAAAAAGTAAATGAATTATTTCCACGAACACTTTAAACCAGAAGTTTGTTTTAATTTATAAAATAAAATCACAAAAAGTCTCGGAGGTTCCAATAATCAAGGCCTTCTAGATCTAAAGACTAATCTTTAGACAATTCCGATCAAAACTCTTAAACTTAATAAACCAATCTATTAAATCCAATTACTAACCTCAGATTTTGTTACCTGCGGATAAACTTCCTATTTTAAGGCGGAAGACGAAGCAAAAGATAAAACCCCCTAAAGACTCCCGGCCTTCAATTATTCAAAGTCCTCCCAGCATACAGTGACTCAAAAGTTTTAATTAATTACTTAAACAAAATGGCCCAACATTTACCCTCCATAGCATCCGGTAATCAAGTATGCAACCCCAACTGTGCAGACTTTCCGACCGCCCCTATAAACAATAGCAAACAAATTAAAGTAATATCACTTGATGGAGCAGAAACAACAACCATATTAAAAAGAGAAGAAAACTCTAAGGACCCAAAACGGTCCCAAAGACCAAACAGAGCCAAAATCAACCCCATATCTCCCACTCGATTAACTAACATAGCTTTTATGGCCGCTTTATTTGCTTCAACTCTAGTTAATCAAAAATTTATTAAAAGATAAGAACATAGACCAACCCCCTCCCAGCCAATAAACAATTGTAAATAATTATCACTGCTGACTAAAACAACCATCAAAAATGTAAAGAAGGATAAATAGGACATAAAGCGAGGAATATGAGGGTCCCCAAGCATATATGCCGTAGAAAAGACATGAACTAAAGTAGAGATTGTTGTAATAACAAGCAACATGATCGCAACCAAACTATCGAACTGTAGGCCAAAATAAACAGTCAATAGATCAGAATCTAATCACCTTCATAATTTTATATGTGTCGTAGAATAACTTAAAATTATTTCATAAAATATCAAAACAGACCAAGATAAACTTATAATCAAACAGCTTGAAGTTAAAAGTCCGGCCCCCTTTTCTCCTAATTTTCTTCCTCCAACACCGGCCCCCAGGGCGCCCACCACTAAAAGAAATAAAACACAAATATACACCCTAAACCTCTGTCTCCCATAATTCGGATAAGCCAGGTACAATATGACCAGATATCTCTGCCCCATACTTTTAAAACACAAACAGCCATCCCGAGCAAGCCAACCCTTAACAATTCTTCTTCCGGACTTCAAACAACTTAATATAATTTTCATACTTTAAAAGCAATCAGTAATTAACCAAAACCCCCTTTAAAAAGTATCCGAGTCAATCCGTTGATTGTAACTTATAAAAATAAGAGAACCACTCATATTTCGATCCTTTCGTACTAGAAAAGAGTTATATTAATGTTTTTTCAAATTGTAGATAGAAACCAAGCTGTCTTACGACGCTTTTAACTCAAATCATGTACGGCTTTAATGGACGAACAGACCAACCCTTGGGAGCGACTGCACCCCAGGATGCCACAATTCAACATCGAGGTCGCAAACATCGTCGTCGATGAAAACTCTCTGACGTTATTACGCTGTTATCCCCAGGGTAACTTTTATTTGTTTATCGTTAACTATTTCACCCTAAATTAACGGGTCACTTAAACCCACCATCCAAAGATAAGTGTCTGCTCTAGGTTTCCCCCTGGCAGTCAGACATAACTAAATATATATCTTAAGCCCGCCTTCGTTACTTTTTTAAAGGCGATCGCCCCAACCAAACTGTCCCACTTATCAAGTCCCAAAGACATAAGTTTTTAAGTTGCCTTTCTTCAAATAAAAAAGTGAGCTTTTTAACCTAATTAATCCGCACCACATTTTAAAACTATTTAAGTCAGCGACATAAGTTTCCAGTAAAGTTCCATGGGGTCTTCTCGTCTAACAATTTGGATGTAGCATCTTCACTACAAATTCAATTTCACTGGAGATTTCCTTAAGACAGTGAGACCCTCGTGACACCATTCATACCGGCCAACAATTAATTGACTATTGATTACGCTACATTTTCACGGTTAGTGTTACCGCGGCCATTTAATTATCTTTATTAAGTTAGCCCTACTAACCTTTTAAGATATAACCATTGGGCAGGTCTCACCCTTCATACTTCTACCTTCATATTAGCAAAGAGCTATGTTTTTGGTAAACAGTCGAGGCCTTGTGTTTTAACTTCTAATAAAAGTTTATAACTGGCCGAGTTCCTTAAAAAAACTTTTCCCCTCACTATCTCCCACTTGTGTTAGTTTGCGACAGTAATCTTTTGTTTTAATTATTTCCTGGCACATTGTGCGTTAATTACTATCCCTCATCGGTACCCTCCTTAGAGACTGTTTCACCCAAACCTCTTCGCTCAGATACTTTTGGTTTGGAAACCAGGGGAGATGAAGCAACAATTTTTTTACTCATGTTCACATTTTCGCTTCTGATTCTTGGGTTCTCACCACCACCCAACAGTCTGTTCTACTACCAAGCAAACTACTTCCTGCCCCTAGAGTCTCAGTTCAATTTTTAGCCACCATAATTTTTGGGGAAAAAGAGTTCTTGAATGAACTACTACGCATTCTTTCAAAGATGGCTGGCTCCAAGCCTACCTCTTCATTGTCTAAATCCCATACTCCTTTTACACTTAATTATTGAATCTGTGACTTTAACTTCTAATTTGGGCTCCCCCCTTTTAACAACGGACCTATTCGCCCCTTGTCTGTCTGTCTACTTCGAATTTTATCTTTAAAGTCTATCCCCCCTAAAGCGATAAATCTTTACCCTAAAATTTTAATAGGACGTCATATGTGTAAATAATATTTAAATCTTCTAGCCCCTATGTAGACGCACTACTTCAATAGTTTTCGCAGAAAACCAGCTATCTCCAAGTCCGATTGGGCTTTCCCCCCTAACCACAGGTCATCCGAGGTTTTTGCTACAACCACCGGTTCGTTCATTAAACTGCCCATGGTTAGATCACTTGGTTTCGGGAAATTTGACTAAAGAGCCCTCTCGACTTCTCTTCACCTACATTGTTATCCTCTTTACTTAAATTTGCCAAACGATATCTCATAAACCCATTATACAAAAGGTACACTGTTTTACAGTTGCTTTAAAAGACAGGATTCCAGATCTTTTCAAGTCTCTTTCAACTTTCCTTTACAGTACTCGCGCTTTCAGTATGGATTAACATTTAGTCTTAGATATGTGAACTCCTTTCTTCCGTTAATTACTCACTCTCTGGGACTCCTCCGCTTTCGCTCCCTGCTACTTACGGAATCTCGTTTGATTTCTCTGCCTCCCTCTGATACTAAGATGATTCAGTTTTCAGTTCTCTTCATTACGTCTCCGCATTGAAACACGAGTTTAAAGCTTCTTCTTCGCTCTTTCGGACTTCCCGTCCAGCTTAATCCATCTTAGTCTTCCCCCTCTCTCCCTTTCCTTTTGCCCAAAACTGTAGAGGCGGGAATCGAACCCGCTTCTTCGGGGCATGAGCCCGACGACTTACCATTCGTCCTCTCTACC